CTCTCTCTCTCTCTCTCTCTCTCTCTCTCTCTCTCTCTCTCTCTCTCTCTCACAATATAAATATCAATATATATATATAAATCTAAATATATATATATATAAATATATATAAATAAATAAATCTCTCTATATAGATATCACTTGCTTACTTCAGAACCAGCTGAAAAAAAAGAAGAAAAATAGACCCATTTTTTGATTTTTAACCTAGATCCTCGTCGGGAGGACAGGGGGGGGGTATATTCCTATACTTTTCAAAAAATTTTTAAGATTTTATTCGATATATCTAGTTAACTTAAAAAAAACTTTTAAAAAATCAGACGACAAAATTTTGACCTATTTTTGTTAATGAAATCCAAAATTTAAAGCATTTTGACACTAAAATTTAAGTAAAAATCATTACTCCCTATTTTTCTGTTATTTTTTGCCTCGACTCGAAAGGACATTTAGGAATGAAGGTCTTTTTTTGGCACTATTTGACCAAGTTTTTTTAAATTTGAGACTCGCTCGGCATGTCCTGAGGCCGCGCCCGTCAAAACGAGCGCTAAACCACATTGCTTTGAGACAATTATTGTCGCCTTAGCATCTTCAGTGCTATGCTCTAAGTAAGCTATCAATGCTTAAATTTGAAAAAACATAAGTAAAGAAAATAAAATGGAAATGATAAAGAAATTGAAGGTCTTAATTTGTATTTTTTGATTTAGAAGAGATAAATTTCTTGTTAGAAAGGATCTACCCTGTCCGCCTAGGACCTCAAGTCATCCTATATCTACCGACTTAATCATATTTGTACCTAGAACTATGGAAAATTTAGTTATTGGCTGGGCTGAAATAGGCGCTAAAAATCATATTGTAGAAAAGAAAAATTTAATTTTGTTTATTTTTTTATCATTAAACAGCTCACCCCACAAGATAAAGGCTCTGAAGAATCCTGTTATAATTACAAATATAGTCAGTCTTTTTAATATAACAGGTAAAACAAAAGGTGTTGGACTAAAGTTGAGAAAAACCTCTTGTAATAGAAATCCGGCTATAATCGCTGCAGATGTCAAAATTGTAGTAGCTCAGTTAACGTATGGGTCCGCTTCTTGTTTTCTGTGAAATGGTGAGTTTTTCATGTGCCCTCATAAGGAGCAAAATGATAAACGTAAAGAGTAGGCAGCTGTTATACCGGTAGCCAAGAAAATTAAAAAAATTATTAATAAATTTGTTGGGTTATTTAAAGATAGCTCTAAAATTAAGTCTTTTGAGTAAAACCCACTTAAAAAGGGAGCCCCACAAAGAGATAGGTTGGCTACATTTATGCATGCGACTGTTAATGGAGCTTGAGAAAATAAAAGACCTATGTGACGAATATCTTGTGTATTTGATCTGTTATGAATGATTATTCCTGCGCATAAAAAAAGAAGCGCCTTAAATAAGGCATGCGTGTATAGATGAAATAACGCAAGAAATGGCGCACCTATCCCCAACCTTATTATCATAACCCCTAATTGGCTTAGGGTGGAAAGTGCAATAATTTTCTTTAAATCGTTTTCGTAGTTTGCTCCAATACCGGCTATTAATAATGTTAAGACAGAAATAAACAATAATATAGTTTTAAATTCAGAAACTGTACTTAAGAAAGGGAAAAAACGAATTAAAAGAAATACCCCAGCCGTTACTAGAGTTGAAGAGTGAACTAAAGCTGAAACTGGAGTGGGAGCAGCTATAGCTGCCGGAAGTCAACTGGAAAAGGGAATCTGAGCTCTTTTCGTTATAGCTGCTAAGGTGATAGTTAAAATTACTCAAGCTCTTAAATAAAAATCTCATATTAGGACAATTGATCAATGGCCTTGAAGTACAAGCAAACCAATAGAAATTAAGATTATTACATCTCCAATACGGTTAGCCAAAACTGTTAATATCCCAGCTCCTAGTGATTTTATGTTTTGATAATAAATCACTAATGCAAAAGATACAATCCCTAAACCGTCTCAACCTAAAAGTAGAGCAGGTAAACTAGGAATAAAAACTAAAAGATTCATTGATAAAACAAAGAGTATAACTAATCAGGTAAATCGTTTGAGAAATGGGTCGTGAGACATATAACTTGATGAAAATAATATAACACAACCAGAAATCAAACAGACAACGTTTCTAAAACTAACCCTAACCAGGTCGAAGACAAAAATAAAGGTTATTATAGTAGAACTAATTTGTACGATAGTTCACTCTAAAAGAATTCTTTTTTCAGTTATAATAAATATAATAGAAAATGGTAATAAAATTAAACTATAAAGAATAAGAAATAATGAACTAATAGAGGAAGATTTTAACTTTGTAAACATGGTCAAGTAAAAAAAATTATTTTATTTTCAAATCCACAGGCTGATGTTTTAGTAGTTAAACTAACTTGACTTAAGTTCATATTCAAATCAATTCTCTTTTAAGAATTAAAAAGTTACCTGGAATTCAATGGAGGAAAAGTAATAAATACCCTCTGGACTTAAATTGACCAAATGGACTAATGAATTTTGGTCTTCCTCCATGCTGAATTGCTGTAAAAAGATATATTCTATACAAAGCGGCCAGAAATCTTATTAATCCTAACGGCATAACATAATAGTATGATCTGAAAATCACAGAAGGGAAAATTATAATTTCTCCTAATAAATTAATTCTGGGAGGAGCAGCTATATTTATAATGCAGAATAGAAATCATCACATGGTTAATATGGGCAATAATATAAGTATTCCTTTCCTCAGAAAAAGGCTCCGAGTATGGGTTTTTTCATAAGTGTAATTAGCTAAAGCGAACAGCGCGGAAGAACAAAAACCGTGAGAAATTATAAGAACTAAAGCTCCTCCTCACCCTCAGGATGTATTTGAAAAAACTCCTGCTAATATTAAAGATATGTGACCAATAGAAGAATAAGCAATAAGGGACTTTAAGTCAATTTGTCGAAAGCAAATAATTCTTGTTACAACCCCTCCCCATAGTGCTAACGAAAAAATAATTGTTAAGCTTTGAAGAGGAGTAAAATTTAAGTACTGATAGAAGCGTAAAATCCCATAACCCCCTAATTTCAGCAGGATCGCAGCCAAAACTATAGATCCAGCCACAGGCGCCTCTACGTGAGCTTTTGGAAGTCACAGGTGAACAGTAAATATTGGGAGTTTAACTAAAAAAGCGCTAAAAATGAGCAATACTAATAAATTTCAGGTTCATGTGTTTTCCAGCCTAATAACATTAATCCGTAATATATTTGCTAATAGTATATTTCTTAATCTAAGCTTATAATAAATTCATAAAATACTTAGAAGCAGAGGGAGTGAGGCAGCTACAGTATAAATTATTATGTATATACCAGCTTGAAGTCGTTCGGGTTGATATCCCCAGCCTAAAATTAAAAGTAAAGTAGGAATTAAAGAAGCTTCAAATAAAAAATAGAACAGCAACCTTCTTGAAGATATGAAAGTAGAAACCAGAATTAAATTAAGGAACAAAAGAGTAAGTGAAAAAGCATTGAAATTATTATTTGCAATTTTAACCCTATACTGGCTGGCTAATATTATTATTAAGGAGATTCATAAAGTAAGAGAAATTAATACTGCAGATATTGAATCGTAGGAAACTACTGTGTTTACTCTTTCATATGAGAAAAAGGGGCTAAATAAGTGAATTACGGAAAGCAGACTGCTAATTGAAAGAGCTCATATTTTTTGATATCATGAAATTTTTTTATTTACTAATGTTAGTAATGAAAAGCTTATTAAAAACAAAGCTAGCACTTGTGGGTAGAAAAGCTTGACACGTAGTCATTCCCTTCTCTACGAATGAGAGCAACAAGGATAGCTAAACCTAGACTAGCTTCACAAGCTCCTAGGGCAATTAAAATAAGGGATGTTTGACCTCTTATTGTGATATTGTTAGATATACAAAATATAAGAATAAATAGGTTTATTGTAATTGCTTCTAATCTTAATAAAATACTAAGTAGATGTTTGTACTGTAAAGAAAGAGCAATTAATCCTATAAACACTCCAGACATTCTTAGCAAGCTTAAATAAAATGTTCTCATTTCTTAATTGCAATAATAGCTTAAATTAGAGCATTGGTCTTGTAAGCCAAAGGTGAAATTATATTCTTATTGCTAAAGTTATTAAGTGAATTGAACACTTTTAGTTTATTTTCAAGACAAACTGCCCCCAGGGAATAACTTGTAAATTTTTTAGATTAATAATCTAAAATTCTATCTCACAGTTTTTGAATGAGAGGATTGACTGCAAAATATAAAAAATATAAAGCAGTAAAAACTTGACCAATTTGTTCATATGGTGCTTCTACTGGACATATTCCAATTCACGTGAGAATAAAAAAAATACCAATATATGATCAAAACAGAACTTGATTTATAGGGTAAAAAGCCGTAGATCGGAATTTTCCCTGATGACTAAATGGGAGAATAAAAAGAATTACAACCGATCCAGCTAACCCTAGTACACCTCCTAGCTTATTAGGAATTGAGCGCAAAATTGCATAGGCAAAAAGGAAGTATCATTCTGGCTGAATATGTACCGGAGTGACTAAAGGATTTGCTGGAATAAAATTTTCAGGGTCAGTAAGTAACTGTGGGGAAAATAATGCTAATATTGTCAGAAAAAATATAACCAACAAGAAGCCAACTAGATCTTTAAAAGTATAATAAGAGTGAAAAGGAACTTTTTCACCGTCTCTATTTAATCCAAGTGGGTTATTAGACCCTGTTTCATGAAGAAACAATAAGTGTAAAATAGCTAAACCAATTATAGCGAATGGAAGAAGAAAATGGAGGGCAAAAAATCGTGTTAATGTTGCATTATCAACAGCAAATCCTCCTCACACTCATTCCACTAACATTTTTCCAATATAAGGAATTGCGGATAAGAGATTAGTAATAACTGTAGCACCTCAAAAAGACATTTGACCTCAGGGTAATACATAACCTAAAAAAGCTGTTCCTATTACCAATAAAAGAAGAACAACACCAATATTTCAAGTGTGAAGATATAAGTAAGATCCATAGTATATACCACGTCCTACATGGAAATATAGACAAATAAAGAACCAAGAAGCACCATTAGCATGAAGAGCTCGAAGGAGTCAACCGTAGGTTACATCTCGGCTAATATGGACTACAGAACTAAAGGCTAAGTCTACATGGGCTGTGTAGTGTATTGCTAAGAACAACCCAGTAACAATTTGTAAACCCAGACATAATCCTAACAAGGACCCAAAATTTCATCAAATTGATAAGTTTGAAGGAGCTGGCAAATCTACAAATGCTATATTTATTACTTTTAGTACCGGATGAATTTTTCGAATAGGACTTCGCATTGTGTATTACTTATATATCAAAAGGACGAAGAGAGGCATGAGTGTAATAACAAATTTTAACAACTACAACCAAGTTAATCAGCAAAATGACAGCTAAACCGATTAAAATAGATATTATCTGAGGTGAGACGATTTCGCTCCCATATATTTTTAAAAATTTAAATTTTCTTAGCTCATTATGAAACGTCAATGAAGATAAGTCGATAAACATGTTTCTATAAAAAAAGACTAAGAAAAAAAGAAGTATAACTATAAAAAAAATTAACGGCCTACCGCTTCCAAAAAGAATATTTGGAGATAGTGCCGCAACATAAGCAAATATAACCAATAATCCACCAACATAAATCAAAAATAAAATATAAGCATATCAGGAAGATACAGTAATAGCACTAGTGATACATATTATTAATGTGGACAGTATAATTATCATTCCTAAGCTAAGTGGCTGTGATATTAAAGGTAGTAAAAATAAACTTGAGATTGTTATACTAAATAAAACCAAGACAGTCATCTCAAGATGTAGGGTTATAACCTAATTTTTAGCTTCCAATGCTAATGTTCTAATTAAACTACAATCTCGGTTAATTATTAATAAAAAATATTTGAGGAGAGCATGGAAACTACGAGTAAAAATGCTAATGAAGCTGGTAAAAATCCTTTTCAAGTTAATCCTATTAATAAATCATAACGAAATCGTGGATAACTACCTCGAACTCAAATGAAAACGAAGGCAAAGAAAAGCACTTTTAATATAAATATAATGTCCCTTTCAAATAAAATCATTGAGCTTCCACCAAAAAAGAGTAAAGAAGAGAAGAGCCTCATAACTAAGATATTAGCATATTCAGCCAAAAAAATCAGCGCAAATCCGGCAGCTCCATACTCGATGTTAAATCCAGACACTAATTCAGACTCTCCTTCAGCAAAGTCAAAAGGGGCTCGATTAGTTTCAGCTACACAGGTTACAAACCAAATAAGAGAAACAGGAACTATTAGGAAGCTTAATCACATAAATTCTTGTGATTCTTTTACCAATACAAAACTAAAGCTTCCCACTAAAAATAAAGGAAAAAGAAGAATTAGAGCTATTCTGACTTCATAAGAAATCGTTTGAGCAATGGCTCGGAGCCTTCCTAATAAAGCATACTTTGAGTTAGAAGCCCATCCAGCTAACAAGGTACCATAAACATTTATTCCAGAAACACATAGGAAAAATAAAATTCCTCATTTAAAATAATTTGTTGCATATAAACTAGGGTAAAGTTGTCAAAGTAGCAGTGCTAAGATAAAGCTAAAAACTGGAGCTACAAAATATGGTGAGTAATTAGCTATGGTAGGCTTGGCAATTTCTTTGGTTAGAAGTTTCGCCGCATCCGCGATAGGTTGTGGAAGCCCAGCTAGGCCTACTTTATTTGGTCCCTTACGAAGCTGTATATATCTTAGTCCTTTTCGTTCTAAAAGAGTAAAAAAAGCGACAGCTAATAAAATGCAAATATAAGTAAATAAGCACGAGATAACTGAAATATACATTATAAAGAAAAGAAATTTCATCTTCATATTTAGGGCTTAAACCTAATGCACTTTATCTGCCATCTTTATAATATCAAATAAAGGATTTTCACCTATGTCTATTGATCCTAAATCAATTGCATTATCTTTGCTAATTTGATTTAAATTAACTGTTAAATCTTTCTTTATACTCTATCAAGCATAATAATTTTTATTTTAGACTGATCCTTTCGTACTAAGTCCACATTAAAAATTGAAGATAGAAACTGACCTGGCTCACGCCGGTCTGAACTCAGATCACGTAGAATTTTAATGGTCGAACAGACCAACCCTTAAAGACGGCTACATCTTTAGGACATTCTGGTCCAACATCGAGGTCACAAACCTTTTTTTCGATTTGAGCTCTTAAAAAAGATAATGCTGTTATCCCTACGGTAACTAATTTCTTTAATCAAAGCATTTGGATCACAACTTGTAGGTATTAAAATTTCAAGGAAGCTTTGTTTGTTCCTTAGTCGCCCCAACTAAAATTTTTAATAACTAATTCAATATATATATGATTTTAGGTTTATTAATTACTTTAAAGCTCGATAGGGTCTTCTTGTCTTTCAATTAAATATGGGCTTCTTCACCCATAAATAAAATTTTAGTTAATTGTAAAGAGACAGATCTATTCTTGTCAAACCATTCATACAAGCCTTCAATTATAAGGCAAATGATTATGCTACCTTTGCACGGTCAGAGTACCGCGGCCGTTAAAAATACTTCACCGGGCAGGTCCGACTCTCTATTTATAGTTACACAGAGAGCCATGTTTTTGATAAACAGGCAGAATAGGTATTTGCCGAGTTCCTTTTTACAATTTCATATTAAAGCAAATTACAAAATTTATTTTGTCTTGTTTTATTAAATAGTATATACTTAATAATACTCATTCCAGCATAAGATTAATTTAGTTTTTAATTAAAAAATTTTTTCTACTTACTTATAGTAAATTTATTATATATTTAAAATCTTAATGAAATTATAACAAAATCAAAATTATGGCTATTTTCAGGCTTAAATTTAGATTAAAATATTAAATACAAAGATATAATTTATTTTCGAGCTTATCCTCAAAAACCTAAATAAATTAATGTTTAAAAATTATAAGCCTAACTTATAATTTAAAATATAATTTTTGGTACTTATATACTTTTAGTAGAAAACTAGCTATCATCTAATACGAATAAAATTTCATTTCTATTTTTAACTCTAAGAAAGTTTTTTCCACAACTACTCTTTTTTGTCTAACAACATTGGTCAAAAATAGCCCATTAGATTTCTAGAATCATTTTATAACAACAAAATCTAGCTAGACCATGATGCAAAAGGTACAAATTTTTACTTTTTCTTTATTACAATTTAATATGTTCCTTCTCAGTACTATATCAATATAAAAAACAATTTTTAATCACCTTTACTAATTTTATAAATGTTTTAAGTTTAATTCTATGTTTTTCTATATTTAATAATGCAGTTAGAAACAGCTTGTAATTCAAGCATATTTTCAGTGTAAGTGAAATGTATTTCTTATACTATATTTCTAATTTAGGAACAATTTCCATTACCCCTGCTATGTTACGACTTATCTCACTTTTCAGCGAGAGCGACGGGCGATGTGTGCACGTTTCAGAGCCTGATTCAGAATGTTTATATGTTTTATCTTACTTTCAAGTCCTCCTTCATAATTTTATTTCAAAAAGATTTTCGTAATTATAATTATATAATTGTAACCCATCCTCTCCTTTTTATTAACTGCACCTTGATCTGACGTACGAATTTATTATTATTTAGTTGCTAACTTCTATTTTCTAAAAAGTTACCTGACGACGACGGTATACAAATTGAGTACAAAAAAAGGTCAGGTTTAGCGTGGACTGTCGATTATGAGACAGGTTCCCCTAAGAGGTCTAAAACACCGCCAAGCCCTTTAAGTTTTAAATTGTTAGTTCATAGTACTCTGGTAAATTATGATTATTTTACATCCAAGAATAATGGGGTATCTAATCCCAGTTTCCCTCAAGGTTTTCATAGCTTCAATATTTAAGCTTAATTAGAATTTTCTATTTATATTTAGATTTTACTCTTGTATAAATATTCAATAAACTTATTAAAATTTAACTATTTTTTCACCGTAGATATATAATTTGATCCTCTTGGTTTAACCGCGGATGCTGGCACCAAGTTAACCAGATCTAAATAAACTAAACTAAAGCAAGTTTTCACTTCTTTTTAATCTTCAGCACTGGTGTTAGCGGGACTTTTCAAGACATTATGTAAAACTATAATATCATGGAAGAAAAATAACTTTTAGCTATTTTAGTCAAAAGTAAATAACTTCCACCTCGCTTTTTTCAACAAAAACCATGTGTATTCTTTAGTTTTTATTATATTTTAAGTCAGAGCCAAGCTTCTCTATAATCTATATCTGTGTTGCTTACTAGTTTACAAAATAAAATAGAGTAAGCAAAAATCTTTCAGAAGAATGGTTTCTATGGTGTAAACAGCACATTAGATTTTCATTCTAAAGGAATAAATTATTTTATTAGAAATAATCTTTTGAGTATGATTAGTACGCTTGCCTTCCAAGTAAGAAGATTAAATATAATTTAAAAAAGATACATTACAAAGCGGTGTTAGGGCACGAAGAATTTTGATTTCTTAAGAGAGGTTCACAACCTCCTGGTAAGGTTTTAAGTTAAAAAAACTGTAAGCCTTCAAAGCTTAAAATAAAGAAATATCTTTAAACCTTGCGCACTATAGTTTATTTAAAACATTGACCTGCAAAATCAAGAAAGGAGATCTAAATCCTGGTGTGTTTGCCCGGTGGCTGAGGTTAGGCGGTAGACTGTAGATCTATTCACGGAATTAAGTTTCCCCAGCAAATTTGTAAAATAAGCTAAGAGTAAGCTGTTGGGTTCATACCCCAAAAATGAATGTTTAATTCTTTTACAATTACTTAATTTTATTTATAAGTATTTCATACCTAAACAAGACTAGTGAGGGTGTTCGTCTGAATACAAAGTAATAAGCAAACAGAAAATGTATGCTTGAATTAAGCTAATACCGAATTCAAAAATAGTGTACAGAACCTGAATTGACAGTAAAAGAGCCATAGAAAAGACAGAGGATAAGAAAAATCTAGCTGTTAAATAATTTCCAATAAGGGTTAATACAATATGACCAGCTCTTATGTTTGCAGTTAGTCGTACAGATAATGTGATAGGACGAACTAAAATGCTTACTGTTTCAATAATAACCAAAAAAGGGTTAAGAGGCGCTGGCGCTCCTATAGGCAGAAGGCCTGCCACAACTGAACTTGGATTAAAGAAAATAGCTGAAATAATAAGCGATAACCAAAGAGGTATCCCAAGAGACAAGGAAATAGCTAAGTGACTTGTTACCCTAAAGACATATGGAATTAGACCACTTAAATTTATTAAAATTAAAAATAGAAATAATCCAGTAATGACATTAATGAACCCTCCTATGTTTATTCCAAATGATCGAAAAACCTGAGATGATCCTGTATCTTTAAATACTATGATTATACTTGATCATCGTGGAGATATAACTCAATAAGAAGAACTAAATAATAGAATAGTTATTAATGAAAACAGTCATATTAAAATATATATAGACATAAAAACTTGATTATTGTCATCAAAGGAAGAAAAAATATCAACAAGCATTCTAGTTTATCAGTTTCATTTATTTTCTTTAGGTTCTTTTATAGAACTAGAAGTCTCACTCCTGAAAAAAATTTTTCTAGACCATCAAAGTAAAATAGACACACAAAGCACAGCTGATCAAAATAAGATATATAATATGATTCAATTTAGAGGGGATAACTGAGGCATGTAAAAAGTACTAAATTCCATTAGTAACGTAAGACTGACAATCTTATATTATATTTTAACTAACTTTTTATAAGTTATTTTTTTATTCCGAAACGCTAACTACCCACTCCATAAAATTTTTTAACGGAATTGCTTCAACAACAATTGGTATAAATGAGTGGTTTGCTCCACAAATTTCAGAGCATTGTCCATAAAATACTCCAGGGTACTTAATAAAGAATCCTAACTGATTTAGTCGTCCAGGGACTGCGTCTACTTTAACACCTAATGAAGGTACTGTTCATGAGTGAATAACATCGGCCGATGTTACTAATACACGAATATCTGTTTGTGTTGGTAAAACTATACGATGATCAACCTCAAGTAATCGAAAATCTCCGGGATTTAATTCATTTGTAGGGATTATGTATGAATCGAATTCGATTCTAGGAAAGTCAGAATACTCGTAACTTCAGTACCATTGATGTCCAATTCTTTTTACCCTTAAACTACAATTACCTACTTCATCTAGTAAATATAACAAGCGTAAAGAAGGCAAAGCCAAAAAAATTAAAATAATAGCAGGCACAATTGTTCAAATAGTTTCAATTTCTTGACCTTCCACTAAAGAACGGCATGTATAACTATTTATTATTAGTGAAAAAGCTGCATAACCAACCAAACTAATAATTATAACTAAGATTATTATTGCATGGTCATGGAAAAAAATTAACTCCTCTATCAAAGGTGCTGCTGCGTCTTGAAATCCTAATTGCCCTCATAGACTCATTTCATATAATTAAAACATATTAAGCAACCAATGCACCAGTTTCTGGGGCATTATGAAAGTCAGCAGGTAAAATGTTATCTCATTCTAAAGCAGTTCTTAAATGTGTTCTTCATACAACACTTCGTTGAGACACTAATGCTTCTCAGACGATTACTATAAAATATAGAACAGCTACGAATGAAATTATAGAACCAATAGAAGAAATAACATTTCATTTCGTATAGCAATCTGGGTAATCCGAATATCGTCGTGGTATTCCACTAAGACCTAGGAAATGTTGAGGAAAGAAAGTAACATTTACTCCAATAAACATAATATAGAAGTGAGCTTTTGTTCATCGAGAATGAAGTGTAACTCCACTCAAAAGAGGAAACCAATAGTTAAAAGCACCAAATAAAGCAAAAACAGCACCCATAGAAAGAACGTAATGAAAGTGGGCAACAACATAATAAGTATCATGTAACATAATATCTAAAGAAGAATTAGATAATACAATACCTGTCAACCCTCCTACTGTGAACAAGAAAATAAATCCGAGAGCCCACAATATTGGAGTTTCATACTTAATTTTAGAACCATGAATAGTGGCCAGTCAACTAAACACTTTAATACCTGTTGGCACAGCAATAATTATAGTTGCGGCTGTGAAGTAAGCTCGAGTATCAACGTCTATACCTACTGTAAACATATGATGGGCCCACACAATAAAACCTAATACCCCAATAGCTAATATAGCATAAATTATACCCAGAGTACCAAATGTTTCTTTTTTAGCTGAATAATGACTCACAATATGTGAAATTATACCAAATCCAGGTAAAATCAAAATATAAACTTCAGGATGACCAAAAAATCAAAAGAGGTGCTGATATAAAATTGGGTCTCCACCCCCTGCTGGGTCAAAGAACGCTGTATTAAAATTTCGATCAGTTAATAACATAGTAATAGCCCCCGCTAATACAGGCAATGATAATAAAAGTAAAATAGCCGTAATTTTAACAGATCATACAAATAAAGGTAAACGCTCAAATTGTATCCCTCGTCATCGTATATTAATAATAGTTGTAATAAAATTCACTGCACCTAGAATAGAGGAAACTCCGGCCAGATGCAAAGAAAAAATTGCAAGATCTACAGAGCCTCCAGCATGGGCTAGATTTCCTGCTAAAGGAGGGTAAACAGTCCATCCTGTTCCCACCCCTCTTTCCACAGCAGCAGAAGATAATAATAATAACAACGCTGGTGGTAAAAGCCAGAAACTTATATTATTAAGCCGAGGAAAAGCTATGTCTGGAGCACCTAATATTAAAGGTACTAACCAATTACCAAAGCCTCCAATCATTATAGGTATAACTAAAAAAAAGATTATTACAAAAGCATGTGCTGTCACAATAACATTATATAACTGATCATCCCCTAAAAGAGCTCCAGGTTGACCTAACTCAGCTCGAATAAGTAGACTTAAAGCAGTTCCAACTAAGCCAGATCATATACCAAATAAAATATATAATGTTCCAATGTCTTTATGGTTTGTAGAAAATAATCAACGCATATAAATAAAACAAGACATTATTATAAACAATTCTGATACCACCTAATAAGTTAATAATAACAACTAAGCCAAGAATACTGTTTTTCCTTATATTGAACTTTTCTACCTCATTATTTTTTATTCTGACTAAAACTAGTGAGAAAAACAAACTTAGGTAATAAAACAATCTTATAAGGGATCCTAAAATTATTAAGAAAAGAGCTAAGAAAAAAGGGCTTCTAGAGCCCACCAGAACTACTAGTCACTTTGAGATAAAACCTAAAAGAGGAGGTAAGCCTCCTAAGGATAGTAAAAGTACTATAATGTTTAGTTCTATAAACTTAGATTCATTTAAATTATAAATATTTTTTATATTAGTAAGATCTCTCTTTCATAAACTAAAGAACATACATAAAGAGACTAAAATATAAATAATTAAATAAAACTTTATGGATCATTCACTATGGATTAAAGCAAATATTATTCATCCTAAATGACCGATGGAAGAGTATGCTAATAGCGTACGAACCTGTGTTTGGTTTATTCCTCCAACACCTCCAACTAAGCTTGAACCTGCCCTGATTAAACAAATTACTCCTATCAATAGATATGATTTATTTAGATCTAATAAACATAACAAGAGAAAGATAGGAGCCAACTTTTGCCAAGTTGCTAACAATATACAGGTAGTTCAAGGCAAACCAGCTATAACACCAGGAAGCCAATAATGAAAGGGAAATAAACCTAATTTGACACATAATCCTCTTCTTACAACCAACAATCCCAGTATACTCAAAAACCTTTCTACAGCATAAACATCCCACGTAAAAGACATATTAAATATTATTAAACTACCAAAAATAAGTAATCTTGAGCCTAAGGCTTGAATTACAAAGTATTTAACTGCAGATTCCCTTTCTGATGTACTTTTTTGATAAACTAGTATAGGTAAAAACCCAATTAAATTGATTTCTAAACCGGCTCAAATACTTAGTCAATGCAGTGAAGATAATGATAACAAAGTTCCAGTTCCTATAACCAATAAAAACATATAACCAAAAGGAAGAGTTGAAAACATAAGAAAAAGGATAAAATCGAATTACCCAAAACAAAGTTAGCAGCCCTGTTTTACTCCAAGTTTTTTCTGTTTATTGTGCTCAATCTAAAGAGCCTTCATTTCACTCGTGAAATAAACCTAAAATTAAAATAACCAAAAAAATAAATAAGCTAAGTATTACAGCTTTAGAAAAAACAGTTCTTATTCTGACGAGAATTGGAAGAAGCAATACAATCTCTACATCAAAAATTAAGAAAATAATGGCCAATAAGAAAAAACGTAGAGAAAAAGGTAAACGTGCTGATTTAATAGGATCAAACCCACATTCAAAAGGAGATCTTTTTTCTCGATCAGAAATACCTCGTTTTGCTAAAACCCACCCTAAAGCTATAACTACGCAAGATAGGACTAATGCCACAACACTTCTTAAGTAACTTCTTAACATTTAGCACTAGAGACTTAATTGTCACATATTAATCAACATCAATGATTTCCGTTCATCCGGCGCAGTACTTGTTTCATAAATTTAATATACTAAATGAGTAATTTAATTTACATTCTCCTAATTAACAGATAGGTGCCTCTATTTTGGCTTTCATTTAAAAATATAAAGAAGGACTTACACCTCCAAGATATGGGCCGAAACCATATGCAAATTTCTCGCTTTTTATATAGGCTAGGTAAAAAATGATGATCTAGAAGTCAATTAACTTATTTTCTGAATGCAAATCAGATCTTTTATTTTAAAGTACTAAATCTAAAATTCTCTTAGGGGCAAACAGTTGCCGTTTTTAGATTAAAAATCTAACACTTAAATAGCTCAGTCACCTAAGACTAGTAAACTTTACATAAAGTAATTAAACCTTTAGCACCCTCATCAATAGATAGAAAGATATAAAAATAATCAAACAACATCAACGAAGTGCCAATACCAAGCAGCAGCTTCAAATCCAAAATGATGTCCTGTAGAAAAGTGTTGCAACCACACTCGAGCTAAACAAACTAACAAAAAAGTTCTACCAATTAGGACATGTAATCCATGAAAGCCTGTAGCTACAAAAAATCTTGATCCATAAACCCCATCAGCAATAGTGAATGAAGCCTCATAATATTCTCCCCCTTGAAGAAAAGTAAAGTAAATGCCTAATACTACAGTAGCAATTAAGCCTTGTAATCCTCCGGGATTATCTCCTTCTATGAGGCTGTGATGTGCCCAAGTAACTGTCACACCGGAAGCCAGTAAAACACCGGTATTCAATAATGGGACTTCAAAAGGATTTAAAGGAACAATACCTGCAGGAGGCCAGCAAGATCCTAATTCTAATCTTGGTGCCAATCTTCTATGGAAATAAGCTCAAAAGAAAGCAAAAAAGAAACACACCTCAGAAACAATAAAGAGAATTATTCCTCACCGTAATCCTTTAGATACCTGAATTGTATGAAAACCTTGAAAAGTCGCCTCACGGATTACATCTCGTCATCACTGAACTATTGTTATCACAATCAAAATTAAACCTAATAACACAGTAATAAAGCCATAACCATGAAATCATCCAGCTAGACCAGATGTTAAAAATAAAGCTCCTATAGACCCCGTTAAAGGTCAAGGACTAAACTCGACTAAATGAAATGGATTTCGACCCATGTAAAAATATTCAATTGCTTACTAATAAGCCAGCGCTCGTTTTGACGGGCGCGGCCTCAGGACATGCCGAGCGAGTCTCAAATTTAAAAAAACTTGGTCAAATAGTGCCAAAAAAAGACCTTCATTCCTAAATGTCCTTTCGAGTCGAGGCAAAAAATAACAGAAAAATAGGGAGTAATGATTTTTACTTAAATTTTAGTGTCAAAATGCTTTAAATTTTGGATTTCATTAACAAAAATAGGTCAAAATTTTGTCGTCTGATTTTTTAAAAGTTTTTTTTAAGTTAACTAGATATATCGAATAAAATCTTAAAAATTTTTTGAAAAGTATAGGAATATACCCCCCCCCTGTCCTCCCGACGAGGATCTAGGTTAAAAATCAAAAAATGGGTCTATTTTTCTTCTTTTTTTTCAGCTGGTTCTGAAGTAAGCAAGTGATATCTATATAGAGAGATTTATTTATTTATATATATTTATATATATATATATTTAGATTTATATATATATATTGATATTTATATTGTGAGAGAGAGAGAGAGAGAGAGAGAGAGAGAGAGAGAGAGAGAGAGAGAGAG